TTTCCAGATATCTCAATTGGTCAAATTCGAAACAAGTACCGCTTTTCGATGAATGCCCGAACGAATAACTTAAACTTATATTATATTTGAAACGAAACCCCCCTTCTATCAATCAAACTATCCCTCAAAAATTGGAACTGACTATCCATAAAAAAGAATAATTGAGGTAATTTTCTGAAGAATATTGTGATGATCAAAAAGGAGTGGCAAAACACGACAGAAAAAAGAAAGTGGATAGGTATTATTATAAGCGATCCAATCCAACTGTTTGGTAATTAAGTAACACAAAAGAATAACAAAGAAGGGTCAAATAAAAAATTGACAAGATATGTATGATCCATCTGGATCCAAAGCATCAATTCCAACTTCAACAAAGATTGGGCTTAAAATAAAAAGCGAAACTGCTTTATTTCAAAATCATTTACATTTAATATATAGGATGAATCCATTATTTCGATCCGTTACTTGTTTTGTTGCTGAATTGAGTGAATTTCCATATACATAAAACAGAAAAGACCCCCAAAAGAGTTTCGTTTTAGGGTTGTTACATCTGCGTCTGCTTTGGCTCAAATCAGCGTTCTGAAGAAACTTCAGTGAAGTTATGTTAGAGAAAAAAGAGGATTTTTTACTTTTTCTCTCCTGCTGATAAAGCATTCATTCTTTAGTTCATTTCTCAAAAAACCTCAATTGGTACACGCAAGAAATAGGCCAATTCGGCAGCTTTTTGTTCAATTTCCCGTGGCGTAAAATTATCATCAGCGCGCGTCAAGGGAATGGCCCCCTGTCCTCGGATTTCCATATAAAGAACACGACGAGCATAAATACCCTCTTTAACTTCTATTCGGACAGACTGAATATCGTTTATCAGAAATCGCAGGAGGACACGACGATTTTTTCCAGGGAATCCCCAACGAAAAAGACACACTATTCCTTCTTTTCTATCGAATCGATCATAACCACTACCTACATTCCACGAAATTGTACACCATAAATAGGCGCTAATAAAAAGACCCGCGACCCCATAAAAAGACATTACGAGCCCTTGTGGAAAAAAAATGATTTGTTGAGACGGAAATAAAGATATCAAATTTTTACCAAGATAACTGGAAGTTCCAACCGATAAGAAGCCTAATGAACCTAAAAAAAGGATAATGGCCCAGCAAAAATTACTTATTTTTCGAGACCCCCTTATAAGTTCTATCCATATATGTTCTGATTGCCAACTCATACTTGATCTGATTTCATTTTATTGGAATTGAGAGCATAGCCCAATGAATTTCATTTTACTGTTTTTGTTTCCGAAATAACTCTCATCAACTAGCACTATTTTGATGTGAACCTTTAGGAATAGTTCATAAAATTGGTTAGATGGAAAAAACCTCTTCACTTCATGACCCTACTAAGGATATCGACATACATATTAATATATGGCCTTTCCATTTTAGACATCCGCCAATCCTGATTCTAGTTGAAAATAGCTAGAATTCATTTACCCATGTAGCATTTTCTGTATGTATAAAAGCTCTTTCATTTATGTATGTTCGATTTTTGTTCAGCAGAAACCCCGTGTTATACCATATTCCAATAAATAGAGAGTTTTGTTATCTAAGTTCAAAAAAAAATGAGATTTAGTGCTATCAGATCTAAACAATCTTGTTTTTTTGAACATAAAGAAATAAAGAAGCCATTGCCATTGCCGGAAATACTAGGCCTACTAAAGGCACAAAAATAGAGGGAAAGTTGAAAGTTATCATAGAATGAATACCTCGATTTACTATTTGTACCTAATATTATTATATTGTTTCTATTCTTATAAATATATCTTGTAAGAATTCTAATTAATAATTTTCAATTAAGAATTCTAATTCTAGAATTCTTATTAATTCGATTCTAAAATTCGATTCTAATTAGTATATTGTAATTATGAGATTTTCATTTTAATTAATATAGATCAAAGTATATATCTAAGTGAGTATATATAATAAGTGCAAGGAATGTAGAACTAACTAAATGGACTTATTCATCTTTCGACATGAAAGATATGTATGATAATTTAGTTTCTTATTCTTCCTCTATTCTTATTCGTTTGTTCTTGTCTTCTAATTTAATATTTAATAAAGAAAAGGTTTTTTACAAATTAACGAAAGATTTCTAGGCTTCTTAGTCAAAATGAGAGATATAGAAAAATACACAATTATATATTTTCTATATTTGAATTTATTCGATAATACATACGTAAGAAGGGAAGATGAACTTCGCCTAATTTCACAAAAGCAAGAAGTCATTCTTTTATAGAGGCTTGCTGATTCGTAATCATGAATATTTAGTAATCAGAAATATTAGTAAAAAAAAAAAAAGAAAAATTATATGCAACTTGTGATTCTTTCTACAATTAGATCTTATAGATCTTAAGTCACTAAAGAAAACCCCATTCTTCTTATTTTTACTTTGATTCCGATAAACTAACTACGTGTTTACTACAAAAAACTAATTAAACTTA